TATTTAGTGAAAAATCAAAGAAAATCCTTTTAGTTAGAAAGAACTTGCTATGAAAAAAGAAAAAGTATTGGAATCTACACATTGATTTTTTTTGAACCGTATGCGTCAAAAGGCGCCTGTACGGTTTCGAGGGGATACAATTTGACCCTAATCAACCGACTTTATCGAGAAAGATTACTTTTTTTAGGTCAAGAGGTTGATAGTGAGATCTCAAATCAACTTATTGGTCTTATGATATATCTCAGTATCGAGGATGATACCAAAGATCTGTATTTGTTTATAAACTCTCCTGGCGGATGGGTAATACCGGGGGTCGCTCTTTATGATACTATGCAATTTGTGCAACCAGATGTACATACAATATGCATGGGATCAGCCGCTTCAATGGGATCTTTTATCCTGGTAGGAGGAGAAATTACCAAACGTCTAGCATTCCCTCACGCTTGGCGCCAATGAGGCTTTTATTTGAGAGAAAAAAGAAGACTATGCCTTCGCCATATGAAATATGAATATTAAGTAATAATAGCATGGCACTTTGAATTCGATATAAGAAATTCTGTTTTCAAAACATTAGATTATGTATCGAGAGAGTAATATGAGAAAAAGGTATTTCCTATTTTATTATCGGAAGTCCAGTTCAGCGTCACAAACTTTTTTTCACACCAGAGGTCTCTTAACAATATTTATAGTATAGAGCGAAAAAAAAAAAAACTTTTCTTTTTTCATTAGTTTATTTGATCAAAAAAGCAACTTTGGGATTGCTGAATGACAGACAAATCACAGACAAAAAAATATAATAAATATATAAAGCAACGGAGCCATCATAGTATTTTTGAATTCCTCCGAAAGGAAGGGTGGTAAGTTGATCATTTACCGATCGGGGTCTAATCGATCCTATTTTTTGAAGGTAAGGGTCAATTGTAGAGCCGTATGCAATGCATAATGCCCGTACGGTTGTTCGATTCTATCTTTTTTCTTGTTATTCTTTTATCTTTCTTTTATCTTCCCCTCATCGTGCGAAATAGAGAAACTTTTTATTATCTTATATCATCAGGGTAATGATCCATCAACCCGCTGGTTCTTTTTCTGAAGTAGCAACGGGAGAATTCATCCTGGAAGTGGGAGAACTGCTGAAACTACGTGAAACCCTGACAAGGGTTTATGTACAAAGAACGGGCAAACCTTTATGGGTTGTATCCGAAGACATGGAAAGAGATGTTTTTATGTCAGCAACAGAAGCCCAAGCTTATGGAATTGTTGATCTTGTAGCGGTTGAATGAGAATAGCCTTTATTTCAATTTCACGTCAAGTCGTGATTTAAAATTCACCCTGCCGAGTTTAATATTCTATGATTTTTATTTACTATTGTAATTGTAATTCATAATCATCCGGTTAGGATCGATCTAAACCAGTCCATTATGTATATGATTCAACATGCCAACGATTAAACAACTTATTAGAAATACAAGACAGCCAATTAGAAATGTCACAAAATCCCCCGCGCTTCGGGGATGCCCTCAGCGTCGAGGAACATGTACTAGGGTGTATGTGCGACTCGTTCAGATCATGAACTAGAACAAAGGAAAGAGGACAATGTTCAAATATCAATGATCAAATAGGATAGAAGGGAAAAACGAACTACATTTACTATCTCAAAATAAGAAAATGGATCATATCCCTTTTATTGTGTATGAAATTTATGGTTTCTATTGGTGTAAAACCACTCACCTCAATTCAAGATGAGAAGCAATTCTCCATTGGTAGCAAATGGTTATCCATTAAGCGGAGGAAATCTTAGTTAACTTAGACGCCTCTTGCAAGAACGGACTAACAGGGTCAGCTACCCAGCCAACTTTCATAATTAAATACCGTTACTGTATAGGTAGAGCTCGTTGTGAAAGACCTATTACTGGATAATTCATGGGTAGAGCCGAAGAATGTGAACTATACAAGTTAGCAATAACATTGATTAAATGAAGTAAAGGCTCCGGTGTATAGAGAAGACCTCACCGTTTAAGAAGTAACCATAGAAACGATGGAATCCACTATTTCTTTATCATTGCTATTTTTTAAGTACAATTTCGTATTTCGAGGTGAAATGCCTAGAAAAAATAAAAAATCGTGGTTGGGAAGGTTATAGTAGCCAAAGCCATTGGAATTTTTAGTTTATACATTGGAAAAATCCGTTTTGTTATTAATATACTAGGAAAGGGGCAAAAGAATAACTGAAAGAAAGGAAATCTATTAGTTATTCGTTAAAGTTTCATTTATTCAATGACCAGAATTAGACGGGGATATATCGCTCGGAGACGTAGAACAAAAATTCGTTTATTTGCATCAAGCTTTCGGGGGGCTCATTCAAGACTTACTCGAACTATTACTCAACAAAAAATAAGAGCTTTGGTTTCGGCTCATCGGGATAGGGATAGGCAAAAAATAAATTTTCGTCGTTTGTGGATCACTCGAATAAATGCAGCAATTCGTGAAAGGGGGGTATGCT